ATAGGAATACCATTTGTTTAAATCTTTATTTTTAGACGTATGGGATTGATTGATTCCATTTCGCCATTTTTGTGGGACTAATCTAGACCATGTAATCTGAGATAAATCGTATTGATAATGACCTCTTAACCAGTTTTTCCATGTTACATAATTTGGAAGTTTCTTATGTCTTAATTCGGAATGAAATATTCCTTGTCTTCCAAAAAAATCCTTTATTTCAGTCTTAAGAAAAAAAGACGGTCGATTATATTGAAGTTGAAGAATAGATCTTAACTTATTGAAGTTAAGAACTTGGGTTTGTGATAATTTTAAAAATACATATTTTTGTGACAAGTAAGATAAATCAAAAAAAATATGTGACTTCCGCTTACTATTTCTAAGATTATCAAAAGCCCTTTTTATAGTCATAGGCGAAATAAAGTAAATTTTCTTTTGTTTTGTTTTATTAATGCTTTCTTGATTTGTTTCATTATTGTAAATGTATTTATCAAGAATTTTTTTTGTTGATGCGATAAAAAGTTGTAGAGCGATTCTGCGCATATTAATGATACATAGAAAGATATCTATGTATATTTTTTCAATGAAAAATTTAACTATTAATTGAATATTTTTTCTTTTCCAAATTTTTGGGGGTGATTCTCCATTATTATTTTTCTTTTTTCCTGTCATTCCTTTTTTTTTCTCTTTTTTCATTATTTCTATTTGATTTCTGATTGTGCTTCTTCTATCAATCCTATTTTTCATTTCTTCTTCTGCCTGTGAATAATTTGTCCAACCTGTAGATCGAATTTGACTAAGTGATTCATGAATTATCTGATTGCTGATTATAGAATCCTTTTCTTTTTGAGTTTCACTTGATTCATATATTTCTCTCGGTATAAATAATGGAATTGTCTTTCCTTTTAAAAGTTGTTTTATTATTCGTTTTATAAATAAAAATGCTTTTGCTTCTTTCTTTGTTATTTTTTTAAAAACTCTTCGAACTCTAAAATTAAATTTTCTGATTTCTACTTTATAGTCTATATCTTTAAAAATGGGTTCAAAAAAGGAAGGTGTTTCTCGAGGAGGACCAAAAGGATATTCCGTTTCCATTCCGAGAACTGTTAAAAAACAAGAATCAAAATCATCTTGTTTCTTTAGAGCTCTATCAGAGAGTCGTAGCTTAGATCTGTGCCAAGGTTTCAAATGAAAAGGATATAGGATTTTTATCTGAAAACCGTCTTTTAACCAATTTTTAGGCAATCTTGTTTTGGAGAATACCATACCATTATAGTTGCAGTTTATATAAATTTCTCTATTCCAATCTTGGAAATCCTCATACCATTCCGGAGATTGCCATAATAAAATACGGACAATATTCTTAGCTATTATCAATAAGGGTAATCTAATATATCTTCTAAAAATTGAGTGAGCTAGTAACAGAATACTTCTTGTTTTTTGTCTATGTGGAATGTTCTCCCAGGTCTCTATTGTGCTTTCCTGGTATTCTTTTTTCATTTCCAATTCTTCATTTTGAATTTCTAATTCTGACTTTGGAGCCATCCAATCTATACTACTATAAAAAATTCTCATTACCTCGGATATAGGAAAAGGAAAATCTTCCATTTTTTCCAAAAAAAGCGGGGAATGGGGATTTCCTTGAGACAGTCCCCAAATAACCACTTTACGCCTTTGAGGGCGCATAGATCCTCTGATTACGGCTCGACGAAAATCTGATTGTTCCAAATAACTTATAAAACCCAAATTTCTATTAAATTTTGTAAAAAATTTAGAATTCTTGAAATGAGAACTCTCAAAAGTTCGTTTCGAACGAGTTAAAAAAGCTATACGTTTAAATCTTCTTGTTCGAAGCTGGTGCTCCAGCCCTTGCAGCCTGCCTTGTTCTTTTCGTCGTCTTTTAAAATATTGTGCCACCTGGTTGATTAATTTGTATGACCATCGAGGGAGTTTTTTAGTGATTTGGCTTACTACAATAGATTTTCTGTGACGCTTAGGATTAAGCATAAGTGTGTTGAGTAAAAAATTTGTGTTGAGTAAAAACCTCTTATTTGAATCAATTTTTCCTTGTTTTTTTTCTGATCTTTCTATTTTCTGTTCATATTCTTGATAAATAGGATAGGGAAGAAAAATATCATGAATTTTATTTAGTTCCGTTAGTTCAGGTGTTTCTGGCCAATTTTCTATCGAAGTTTCTTTTTTGATTGAAGAAGTTTTTTTTTTGATTGAAGATGAAAACAATTTCTTCATTCTTCCACGATACATCCCATTCAAAAAGGGATCATACATTTTAACTATGCAATTCTTTTTGTTTTTAGTCTCAGCATTACACAATTTAACTAGGAAATTCTTTTTGTTTTTAGTCTCAGCATTACACAATCTAGTCTTTGTTTCAAGTATATTTAGCGAAATAAATACTGTCTCTAAAGCCTCAATTCTATTTATAAATTCATTATTTAAGTTGTTATTTTTTTGTTTGTTGGTATAAAGCCACTCGCTGTAT